CATTTATCTATTTTTCACGAAAGAGAAGACGTGGAGCAAAATAGAATCGAATCCCCGGCGCGGGGATTTTTGCTTTTGTTTTTGTTTCGCGTTTATCATCAGACAAATACGGGAATTTCTATTTCTTCCGCCAGTACTGATTGATAAGGGAGAGACGTATGTAGATTGGTACAATTGGTAGTATTGCGATATTCAGTATTTAAAGTTTAAGAGGTACCAAATATTCATTTTCTTTTTCAATCGTTCTTTATCAATGAAATGGAATAGGGTGCCCATATTTTTATTTTATAGGGAGTACAGACACAAAATGTCTTCGTTTATTGTACGATACACAACGAACTTAATATAATTTAATTACCTGTCAAAGCGCTTTTCAGGTTAAAGCATATCCTTTCGAATTTCGATTTTTTTCTACTTAATTCTTTTTTCATCTCACTTATAATGTTTGGATCCATGTATGTGTATGATCCAGAGAATACCGGTCATATAATACCTCATAATTATATAATTATATATACATAATTCTATGGTATATTATAAGTAAGAGAATTGTATAAGGAAGATGATAGGTTATAGAAAAGAAAAAGTGGAAAAAGGATGAAAATCCAATGATAGGTATTTCTGATCTAATCAAAAATGGTATTTTTATTTAGTATGGATAAAGGATCTTCCTATGTTATACTATATTCAATTCCCGACAATAAATTGATTTGATAGATCAGAAATTGTTATTCATAATATTAGAATATTGATATGATTCAGTATCATCAGGATGCAATTCATCCCATCGAATTTACAGGAATCGAGTTTATCATCTCTATGGGATTAGATCCCGAGTTATTGCGAAAAAAAGAAGATTAGATTATGGAAGTCAATATTTTCGCACTTATTGCTACTGTACTGTTCATTCTAGTTCCTACTGCTTTTTTACTTATCATCTATGTAAAAACAGTCAGCCAAAGTGATTAATTTGAATGAAACTGCAATTTTGAGTTCTTATCAATGATTCAAGAAATGAAAGAAGGGAATTCAAATTCGAAGTCTTAAATGAAATGATTGGGCTGGAATTCGAAGTATCTTAGTAAGTATCTAAGCTAGTGTGGTAGAAAGAACTATATATATAGTTCTTTCTACCACACTAGCTAGTATTGTATACTAATATAGGCTTCATATAGATCAAATTACAATATGTATATTCTATTAGATGTACATATAGATACGATAGCACTTTAATTCGATTTTTTTCCATCTCAAGAAGTCATTGATTGAACAATTAACGGATGATCCGCAGAGTTCTATGATAACTTTTTCAGATTTGGAAAAGGAGTTAGAGTAGACTCTGGCCATTTTTCATGCTTAAACACGAGATGAGTCAAAAAAAGCCTAAAAACATTTCTAGAAGTTTTAAACAAATGTGAAATGTGTTATATGTGGATCGCCCAAAAGAAAATATATATTGTCGTAATAGCGGAAAGACCTTTCTTTTAGAAAGGTAAAAGTAAAGAAAAAGGGAAATAAATAAAGAATTGATACAGTTCAATTGCTCAATCGATTACTCAATTTAGTATTAGTAGTGCCCCCAGCCTTAGAGCCCACTCCTTCCCCATACTACAAGTGAAAGGGAAAATGTAAAGACTACCATTAAAGCAGCCCAAGCAAGACTTACTATATCCATGTGAATTCTGTCCCCTATTTCTATGAAGGAATTCTTCTATTATTGATTAATAATCATAGTGGAATCAAGGGCACAGAGTCAAAATAGGATTTTGACTTAAGACTATTTATGAACCAACCCAACTCAATGAATACATTCCAGTTTCGATATTTTTGGATTTCCGGTAGAATCGGGAAGCATTAAGTACAAATACGATGATACACACGCCTTTTCTTTGGAAATATAAAAGTAATGCTTCTAATGGAACATGTAAGAATAGTAAGACCTATTGTTTTGATACCTTTCTTTACTAAGCAACTACGCAAAAAACATAAAAATATACTATCAAGATAGATAACTATATACCAGATACCTCTATTTCCTATTTGATCTAAGCTTACTGTCTTTCTGTCAAAGAATCGGTAGAACCCCCCACCACCACTATTACTACATACATTCTTTTTTTTTTTCAATTTTGACCTTTACTCTATACTAATACTATAAGAGTAGACCAACCATTCTGATTGCATGCCGGAGCACTCATAGCCTCTCGTAAGTTTGGATACAAAGTCTCCTCGTGCCTTTCCACAGCCCCCAAATGGATTTCCCATCATTGTATCCGATCTAATTTAATACCCGACAGAGTCGCCAGACGCTACTTGAATTTCATAAGGATAGTCGTTTAAGAGATTTTGATAGTCTTTCGTATAATTTCTTCTTCCGTTCTAGTAGCAAAAACAGAGTGTCTCTTAGGAATTTTTGTATACCGAAATTTCCGACCTTAGTTCTGAATTCTGGAATTGGCTCTCACCATTTATTTGATTTTTCAATTGAATCCAATAAATG